AAAAAATAGATTCTATGGTAACAATAAAAATAGATTCTATGGTAACAATAATAAATGAATAGAGTAAAACAAAAAAAGGGGGGGATAGTAGAAAAAAAGTTATACAAAGCTATATATGAATCACCCCCCCCCCTCTTCTCTCTTTTTTTTTATTTATTTCATTAATTGACTTTCGTTTGATTAAAATGAAATTCTGTAAAAACCCCCGCCTTTTTTAAAATATCATAAACAGTTTCTGTAGGTTGAGCGCCTTTTTCAAGAAAATATAGAATCCCGGGAATATTTAAATAGGTTTGATTTTTTATCGGATCATAAAAACCCACTTTCCGCAGATCTCTTCCTTCTCTTCGAGATCGCACATCAATTGCAACGATTCGATAAAGGGCTCATTGGGATAGATGTAGATGAACTATAACCCCCCCCTAGAAACGTATACGAAGTTTTCTCCTCGTACGGCTCGAGAAATTGTAAGTTAGATCCATATATAGAATTAGAATGTTAAATAGCTCCATAACATCATCAAATCAATTAGACTATGGATTATTTAATCCTTTTTTTATTCCTCTTTATCAAAAAAAATCATTTGTATTCTCATAACTCAAGTTGGATAACTCTGAAATAGTTCAAAAGAAAAGCCTTAGGCATTTCATTTTTTGAGTGGTCTCTAACCCCCTTTTTTTTTGTTTGTCTCGTTTAGAATATATTTTGATTCTTTATCCTTTATCTAGTTGTCGAGACAATTGAAAAGGGGTATTTCCTTGTTCCAATATACTTTATCTTTGCCCGGAATCATTGGGTTTAGACATTACTTCGGTGAATTTGAATCATTTCAAAATGACAGCAACATGCCCCTTTTTATGATTTCTTTCTATCAAAAAATCATACGAACGATCGATTCCCGCATGATACACTTTTGATTAAAAGAGTTTCACTAATTCCACACAAATTTTCCTTTTTTTATTTGAAACTTGCTCGAATTGGATCCTTTCGATTTCTACTAGATCGAAAATATACTTACGAAGTTGTTCCAACTTATTAATTGGCACTAACCTTAGATCTTTGCCCCTGAGAAGCGAATCAATACTTTCTACTCGAGCTACATCATATACTGTTGACATTAAACCCCAACAAAAAACAGTGGTTCTAATGGAACAGAAGAAGGGATGTCGAGCCAAGAGCACCTTCATTTCTATAGAATAGAAAATGGTGGTTGTAAGAATCCACAACTGATCATGTCTGTCAAGTCGCACGTTGCTTTTTACCACATCGTTTCAAACGAAGTTTTACCATAACATTTCTCTAGTTTAGTTTGGAGCTGATATGTAATTGATTCAATTATGGAATCATGAATAGTCATTTGTTCGATCCTTTCATAGAAATCTATATTTTTTCTTCTTTTATATGAATTGATCCTTGCTAAAGTAAAGAAATCTTATCAAGAATTCAATTTCAATGCATTATTTTTATTTTCTTTATTAATTTATACATAATTTCTAAATATTACGAATAAAAAGTTCTTTTTTTTTATTATTAAATCTACATTTCATTTTCAAGTAACCTAATAGGATATATTCAACAATCTCAGACTTCTTCGAGTATCAAATAGTCAGAAGAAATGATTCAAATAGTTATTTAATTGAAAAACCCTACCTCATACCAATATCACTATTTGAATAAAGTTTTACTAAGGATCGCATTTGATCATCATAAATAAATCCATGATTCAAAAAATATAGATTGAAACAATCGAATTTCTTTTTTTCATAGAGTGAGGGTGGATAAAAAGGGTTGATGGAAAGGAAGATTTAGGCTCTTTTCTTTCATTTCAGACTGAAAACGAAAATAAAAAATCGAAAGAAAAAAAAAAAAGAAATTTACTCTATCTATCAGATAGGCTGAAGAATTGTCATTGGACTTAATTAGGAATATTCTCTTTTGAATATTTCAAATTAATGAATCACAAATCTTTTTCAAAAAACCTTATCAACGAAATAAAACGATAATAAAATAATAAATTCCGCATTTCCTCATTTTTCGCGTAGTTTCTTTCCCTGGAGGTTCAATAATTTTTATTTAAAGCAAGGGGAATAGAATAGTGTGTATGAATCCCCCGGTCTCTATTATTACATCAATTTCGAATTATTTATTCGAGCCAAATGAAATACGAGATGAAATATTTAAAAACGAGGTTCAAAGAAAATACATGTGTTACATATGTAACTTGATGGTTTGTTAATCAGATTTCTACAGACACTGCTATTGAAATTGATATCTTACATTGTCGATTAACTCTTATTATTATATGGATATAGTTCGAAATAACTAACTCAAATAGAAATCTTCTAAGGCAATGGATATACCATGAAAGGTACGTTCAATCCCTTATTTTACCTTTTTTTACTTTTTTTACTTTAACTTTATTGCAAATTCTTGTGATTTAGGTAAGGTAGGAACATAGATCATAACTCGATATAGCTCCATCTGTATTTATTTGAACTAAATTTGAGAAAAAGATATGATTCAGAGAAAAATAGAATGATTAAAAATCAGAAACAAGAATTACGTTCTATCCATTCAATATTTGACTTTTAAAGATAAAGAGAAATTAGTTCAAAAAGAAAATTTTGCATTTCATTAGTCTGATAATGTCTATTTATATAGATATAGAAATAATAGGTATTTCCTGGGACGGAAGGATTCGAACCTCCGAATACCGGGACCAAAACCCGTTGCCTTACCACTTGGCCACGCCCCATTTAGATTTCTATTCGATACTACTAAAGAATAGTATCGGTATTGGTTATTCGTCAATTCCAGTCCAAATATCTCAAATATCTATGGACTCTATTGTTCCTGGGATTTTGACACGTGTAGATATAGAATTATCTATGGATAAAACTGAATTTATTGATCATTACATATAATTCAATTAAGATATTATATGAAAGGATGATTTCTTCAATTCGCAAAAGAAAATAGAAAAATTTTTGATTGGGCGAGTTCAAGATCAAAAAAAAGGATTTTTTTTTGATCTACCTTACTTTCGTCATTTTTACCATATATCAATTATCAATAATAATATATTATTATATTAAATCAATCAAAATACAATTATCTAAAAAAAAAATGTTTGTTATGCTTAATATCTTTAGTTTGATCTGTCTTAATTCCGCCCTTTATTCGAGTAGTTTTTTCTTAGCCAAATTGCCTGAGGCCTACGCTTTTTTGAGTCCAATCGTAGATTTTATGCCAGTAATACCCCTTCTCTTTTTTCTCTTAGCCTTTGTTTGGCAAGCTGCTGTAAGTTTTCGATGAAATTTTTAATACTGTCCTAGACATAATTTATTCGCGAAAAAAATTCTAACAATGGATAAGATCAGATAAGTCTTACAGTATAGTATGAACTCTCGATTTAACTAATTCTTAGATAGCTTAGAGAAATATGAATCACCACCTATTTCCTCATTCTGATTCCTTTTCATTTATTGAATAATCCTATTAATAAAGTAAAGGCCCCGCGGGGGTAGGAAAGACATTTTTTGGAATGAAAGAGGTGACTCTTATTCCAAATGAATTTCTGAAAATTCTTTTTTATTTCATTTATAGAAACCCTTTCATTTATTGGTGTCAAAATAGGATATGTGGTATAAAAATGGAGAATCTATTCTCTTTTTTTTTCAAAACAAAAATGATCTTTTGGAGATTGTGTAATGCTTACTCTCAAACTCTTTGTTTACACAGTAGTGATATTTTTTGTTTCTCTGTTCATCTTCGGATTCCTATCTAATGATCCAGGACGTAATCCTGGGCGTGAAGAATAAAAAAAGAGGCCTTTCCTTTTATCCTTTTACTTGCTTATTTTTTCAATGTTCTTAGGATTTTATCTATTGCACATCTTTAATTAAATAAAAAAAAAGGTTCGAAAAATTGTAATTTGAAAGATAAATAAAATACCGAGTCATCAACGGAAACGGAAAGAGAGGGATTCGAACCCTCGGTACGAAAAGCTCGTACAACGGATTAGCAATCCGACGCTTTAGTCCACTCAGCCATCTCTCCGAATTGAAAAAGGATAATTACTACGTTACATAGTTCCATTACACAAAATGGAAGGCTTCAAAAAATCCCTTCTTTATCTATTTTAGATATATTATTTTACTATTTAGATAGTATTTTACTATATTGATATATTATACAACATTGATATATACAACTTTAATATATACAACTTTGATAAGCAATCCTATTTAGATAAAGAAAAGGCTCAAAAGAGATATTTCGAATAAAAAAAAGAATACCGAAAGAAAGAGTTTTTTTTTATTTTCTTTTCACGGCCTGGCCTGGTCATTACCTAGCCGGGCCTTTTTTGTTTGAAATCAAATCGTAGATAAAACGATTTTGCTTTATTTGAAATATAAAATGCTTAGCTTGTTATTGAAACAACAATCAGAAGACGGACTATTTCCATATCTATGATAGAGAATCAAAGTTTCATTTCTTATTACTTATTATATTCAAAATCCTCGAAAGAACTTGTTATTTAGTTTTTTTTAATTACTAGTACTCTTTTCCTATCTTGATTACGTCGGATTTCCTTGTTCGACAAAAAGTGCATTTCTATACAATAATTGCATTGTAGCGGGTATAGTTTAGTGGTAAAAGTGTGATTCGTTTTATTAATCCCCTTATATAGTTAAGGGGTCCCTCGGTTTGATTCCTATTCCGAGCAGAAACTTTATTTCTTAAAAGGATTTAATCCTTTACCTCTCAATGAAAGATTCGAGGAAGAATATACATTCTCGTGATTTGTATCCAAGGGTCAAGTATAAATTGAAAAATTGGATTATTAAATTAATTGCGAAACATAATTTTTGTTTGAATTGGATCAATACTTCCACTTCCAATTAAATAAGTATAAATAAAAAATCCATGGATAAAGATAGAAAAGTTTATTTCTAATCGTAACTAAATCTTCAATTTTTGGTTTATATAGTAAAGAT